ACATTGGCTATTATTCAAACCTATTTCTTTCTGGGCAAGCTTTTCACTTTTCAGTCAGCAGTATCGAATCTTTTAAGCCAAAGGAAAGGGAAATCCCATATTAGAAACTCTTAAGCTAGCCAGTATCAATTTGAACATCTTTATTAAGAAAGTGCTTGCTGTCACTGCCAGATAAGGGATACATTTTTTTTTACATTTAATACTTAACTCTTGGGGAGGGCGGAAGTGGAAGGCTCAGAATGAAATAGTTGTCTTTCTTAGCCACCCAGCCCGAAAGAAAGAAGGTATATCGTACGCCTGGCCTCCCGTGTGCCTAACGAGAGAAAAAGCAAGGGTCCGAAGGAGACTTAAAAACTGGACTTGTCTCTCAAAAGCCGACTCGTTTTTCAATCAACCGCACTTACCTTTAGAGCTAGCGGAAATGGAACGGAATGAAATATTTTTTCTCTGACCTAAACCAACTATCCGAAAAGTGCCTACGCCCTTCCCGAAAGAAAGAGAGTTAGACCCGAGAGTGAATTAGAGACATTATCTCACAGATGAAAGAAAAGAGAGTGAAGTCACTTGTTTAAGTCAAGCAATCGTAGAGACCGAGGATAGTTTGCAGTGGAAATTATCCCTCTACAGGCCTCTTAAAGGCAAAACCAAAGAGAGTAGTGAGAGGAGAGGAGTTCAAACCCGACTCAAGGCCTAGTAGATCTGTTCCTGCTACCTTACTTACTTACTTCCCTGGGGGAGGTTGATAAGAACAAGCTGTTACAGAATCAGCAGCTATTGAACCCCCATCTGTTGGAGGCTAGTAGTGGTTCGGCAGCTCTTATCTTATTAGTAGCGGTCAGTGGGGCTCTGGCTTTCAAGCGTGAACCAGGTCTGGGAATCGGCAAGAGGTCTTGGATTCGGCATTGGTTGGGCATGGCATTAGATTAGGAAGGGGCCTAAGCTAAGCCCTGAAATTGGAATGCTTTACTCTGACTCTTTGGGTTTAGGAAGAGAAAAGCACTGTTTAGCTTAGATCCGATTTGAGATGAAATGCGGAAAAGTCCTAATCAAAGGCGAAAGGCGCCATCCAAGCAAAGTGGGAATACCCAGCAAGATCCGACCTTAAATCGAGTTCATACCCGGCTCAAGGCTTTAAAGAAGAAAGCCCAGGCTCAAGGGCCCATCTCTGTCATATTGGCAAGCCAAAGAAGAGAGAAAGCCTAGCCCTTAAAGCAAGCCTGCTTCACCTTCACTTCCTTCCGTACCTGATTCTTAGTCTGCTCTATTAGTTGCTGTCTTGAATTGGTTGGGAGACACAAAGGGGGGCTGTTCAAAAAGAGATGTTACAAACATGGTATCAGAGCCTTGATTCTGCCAGCCGTGGGTGTGGGAAGAGGTGTCCTTTAGGTACATGCCAACTCTTTGACAAAAGGCGCTTTCAATATCATGGAATAGTGAATTGGTGCTCCGGTCAAACTAGCGGTTAAACGGTTTTTGATAAAGTGTAATAGAGTTTCAGCGGGACTAAAAGAGTTGTTAGCTAAGCCTTCGATCTTCTTTGCTTCTCCTTCTCTGTATAGGATCGATAAGTCATATCCGTTTTCCTATTCTATCTTTTCTTCTCGGCTGGTTCTCTAAACACATTTCCAAGGGTCCTTAGCATTCGTAGTTCTTATCTAATCAACTAGAGAGAGAGAGGTTAGTTGAATAAGCATAAGAATAAGAGTAAGGGGTCCCGGGGGAGCATGGTTTGGCCATAGACGCGGGATTAAGATACCGCTATTTGACGAGTCCTGTTGAAATTCACGGAACACTTTATATATCGGCTTTTTTCTCCGTTCCTATTTGAATGAGTTCTTTTTCATTCTCTCGACAGGTTTGAGAGCGCAGGGGGAGACCAGAGGTTTGGAACCCTGAGCCTAAGGCCTTCAATGGTGCATTTATTGGTGAACATGAAGTAGAGAACTTCGTGTTCGATGTCTAACAGTATTTCAGAGTGGCGCATATACCAGAAGCGGATAAAGTTAGCATTACTTCCATGTATCTTGTGGGTGAGATTAAACTATGGTGGAGAACCAGAGTTGAGGATTCTTCACGCCAACCTATCACCGATTGGCCAGAGATGAAACAAGAGCTGGGAAATCTATTTTTGCCGTGTAATGTCCAATGGCTAGCAAGAGACTTCTTAAGGCGTTTGAGGCAAACGGGTTCAGTTAGAGAGTATGTGAAGAGTTTCCAATCTCTGATGCTCGAAGTGGTTAGTATAAGTGAGGAAGATAAGCTTTCAAACTTTATGGCTGGATTGCAGTTGTGGGTTCAGAACGAACTTAGGAGGGAGAAAGTGAATGAACCTCGCTTCAGCTATCACGGTAGCAGAGAGTTTAATGGACTTCAAAGGAAGGAAAGAACGATCATGAAGCATCAACATCCAAAGCGTTGACAACAAGGGCAAAGGCAAAGCGCCCCGGGTTTTTCATTTGCGGCGGTCCCCCACAGAGCTAAACAATGTCCGAAGGTCAAT